TCTTTTCGTAAAATTTTGCTTATTATCCCTCCTGCCGTAGCATTATAAACTGTATTGTTACTTTTGCTACCATCAGGATAAATCTGGCCCCTTCCCCTGTTTCCGCCTACGTATATAGGATATTTTAAGAAGTGAACATCTTTATTAGTAGCAGGGTCTGGGGCAAGAATAGGAAAGGTTATTTCACTATATTTTTGACCAGGAACAGGACCTATCACAAGAATATTTTTATTATTGGGGCGATAATTTTGAAAAGACAGATTTACTATCTTTTCTTTCATCTCGGGTGAAATACGATCAGGGGGGGCTAATTCAAACCCCTCCGGTAAAATAAGAACAGCTCCCACATTCAAAGCTCCTTTTTTACCATTAGCTAGAACTTGTTTTAGTTGCATATCATAAGGAATTTTAACAACTGCTTCAAATACAGTATCAGGAAGTACCGCTTGTGGAACCTCAATATCCACGGGCTTATTAGCTAAATGGCAATTGGCACATACAATACGCCCAGTTGCCTCTCGTGGATTTTCATAATTCTGCTGGGCAAAAATCGGATATGCACTTGAAATGGATGCCCAAGTTATTATATATATCATGAGTGAGACAGATATGGAGCGAGTAATCTCTTCCCTTATCCAAGAAAAGGTATTTCTAGTTTGCATGGTCCAATCATTTATCCCGAAAATTTCTACAATAAAGTTAGGTAGGTTGATAATATACTTCCCTAGCCACAATTCTGCTATTTACGTTTACTGAAAAAATAAATTTTTTTTGTTGAAATATACAAGGAATACCTCGTGGGTAAAAAGAGTAAAGTAAATACGACTTTGATTTGGTTATGATGTATAAGGTAAGAAAGATTAGAATTGGATCAGTGAATCATTTTTTAGTCATTTATTGCATGATAAATCACTACAAGTGATGGAGATACACGATTTAAATAACGAAAGATCCAATATTTAAAAATTGTATCAAGAATGACTGGAAAGGTAGAAACTAGACCAGATAAAATTTGCTCATAATGAGTAAACCCAAAATCTTTGTAAATATAACCAATCATTAGTTCCCAACCGTGAGGCGAATGGAATCCGATACATAAATCAGTTAATAAAAGAATAGAAAAAGCTTTAATTGTATCACTTAAATTATATAGGAATTCTTGAACCCAAGAATTCAGAATAAAAAGCTTTTCCTTACCCCAAAAGGAATAACCACTTAGAATAACGAAAGATATTAGATTTGTCGAGAAGTGCAAGATTGTATGGATACGATACTCATTGTGTATCTTGATGAATTGGATCGTTTCTTTGTGGATTCCTAGACGAAATTGTTGTAAATCGGTTTCTGGGTATTCCTTTATCATTTCATCCAGCTGGAATAGTTCCTCTAATTGTATGAATTTTTCTAGAACACTTTTTTCTTGAATATCATTCAAAAAGGTTTCGCATTGTCTAGTATTCCACCAATTAGTAATCCAAGTTTTCAAACTTTTATTACAGCAGAGAGAGATCAACCAGGGCAAAAAGACTATAGATGTAAAAATAAAAAAAGGAATGAATGTTTTCTTTTTTGCCATTTTGAATCTGTGAATTGTTAATGAACCTGCCTCATTTGTTGATTCTATTAGATCTAATATTTCTATCGAGCATGAGTTTCTATTATAATTCGAATAGAATGTATTCAGCCTATGAATCCATTTTCTCTTTTTCTTTTGATTCAATACTTAAGTCTTTGCTTTGAATCTATAAAGAATACAGAAATAGACTCAGAATACACTTCCAATTTGAATCAATAAAAAATTTTTGTTTCTAGGATGTTATTCCGACTTTTTTCGATCAACACTAAAAGAACGTTTTCAAATTTATATACGAAGAAACTCCTTTTCTATCAAATATATCAAAAAAAATGAGCCTAAAAGAATAGATGAATGTTCAATTGAAAAAAATAAAGAAATTCTTTAGTTTTTTCTTCCTACTGCCAAAGCGTTTAGTCTTTTAAAATTAATTCATTTCAAAAAACTTCAATTGGTACACGCAAGAAGTAAGCAAATTCGGCAGCTTTTTGCTCAATTTCTCGTGTAGTAAAATTCTCATCAGTACGAATTAAAGGAATAGCCCCTTGACCTCGAATTTCCATATAAAGGACACTCCGAGCAGAAACACCCTCTTTAACTTCTATTCTGATGGACTGAATATCTTTCATAAGGAATCGTAAAAAGATGCGACGACTTTTTCCAGGAAATCCCCAACGAAAAATACGCACTATTCCTTCTTTTCGGTCGAAAAGATCATAACCACTACCCACATTCCACAAAATAGTGCACCACAAATAGCAACTAATAAAGAGACCTGCGATCCCATAGAAAGACATCACAATCCCTTGCGGAAAAAAAACGATTTGCTGAGACGGAAATAACGATATAAAATTTCTACCAAGATAACTGGAAGTTCCAACCAATACGAATCCTAATGAACCTAAAAATAGTATAAAGGCCCAGAAGAAATTACTTGTTTTTCGAGACCCCGTTATAAATTCTATCCATATAGATTCTGATCGCCAACTCATATATATTAGATCCAGTTATACAATTTTTTGGAATTGAGAAAATATGACTTTCCTTTTTTTTCAAAGTGACTCTCATCAACTATATTTGTTGTGAACCTTTACCTTAGGAGTAATTCATAGAATTTTTTATATCTAAAATAATAACATCTCCTTCCTTTATATGATCCCCTATAGCTATATACATACAAATAAATACATTGACTTGAATTTCATACATCGGCCCGATGATGATACTTTTTTCAAAAGAGCGCAAATTTATTTACCCATATAATACGTTTACACATGCATAAGAGCTTTTTTTTAATTTATGTTTGTAGGAATCTATGTGTTATACAATATTCTACCAAATGGGTCTTATCGAATCGAAGTTTTTAAAATAAAAAAGGAGTGATACGATTAGGTCTCATCCGATCTAAAAAATCTTATTTTTTTGAATATGAAGAAATAAAGAAGCCATTGCAAGTGCCGGAAAGACTAGGCCTACTAAAGGCACAAAAATAGAGGGTAAGTTGTTGAAAGTTGTCATAAAATGGGTACCTCAATTTAATATTTGTACCTGTTATTGTTATATTCTGAATTCTAAAGATATATTAGAATATCTTGTATTTTTATTATTTCTATTATATATATTATATAATTATACTTAAGTATCTTTAAGTAAATATATATCTAATACAAATATACAACCTAATAGAAATATATAGAATAGAACCTAATAGAAATAGGAATAGAACCTAATAGAAATAGAATAAAAAATTAGGTACAAGAAGCGCCAAAATAAATAAATGGACTTATTCATCTTTCAAAATAAACAAAATAAAATAGATGTATCATAATCCCTATGATTCTTTTTGTTATTTTTGTCTTCTATTTCTATGTAGTGATTAATAAATAAAAATTTTTATTCCATTACAAATTTCTACACAATTTATTAGAATCTGATCCAAAAAACAGGGAGTTTTCGGGAAATGCAATAAAGATGGAAGACTCTCTATAGATCCGTATATATCTCTATTTGAGATATCTATACATATGCAAGCAAGAGAGGAAAACGAACTTTGTTTTATTTGTCTAGTCGAATTTGAACTTCCCGAAAGCAAAAATTAACTTTTTATCTTGTTGATAGAGGTTTACTGAGTAGTAAACATAAAAAAAATGATTCTAAATAAAAATGCATTTTTCAGGGTTTTCGTTTAATTCTGATAAGCTAACTGTTATATTTGATTTAATTTTTGTTCAAAGGAAAAAAAGCATGGAGCTGAAATAACTCACTCAGAACACCTTTTAAAGTATTACGTGGTACAATTGCATCCAACAAGCCCTTACGTAATAAAGATTCAGCCGCCTGTGAACCTTCAGGCATGGCTTTTTTCAATGTTTGTTCAATTACTCTTTTACCCGCAAACGCAATATAGGCATAGGGTTCGGCAATAATAATATCCCCCAACATACCAAAACTAGCTGTCACCCCACCGGTAGTAGGAGATGTAAGAATTGATATATAGAATAACTTTTTACTTGATTGATAATCACATAAAACCGCAGAAATTTTAGCCATTTGCATCAAACTTAAACTTCCTTCTTGCATTCGTGCTCCTCCGGAAGAACACACTAAAATAAGAGGTAAACGTTGATTGGTAGCATACTCAACCAAACGAGTTATTTTTTCGCCTACTACGGATCCCATACTACCCCCCATAAACTGAAAATCCATAACCCCAATGGCTACCGGAATACCGTTTAGTTGACCTGTACCCGTTTGAATAGCGTCAGTCAATCCTGTCAGTTTTTGAGCAGAGGCAATACGCTTTTTATAAGTATCCTCTCGCGAATGAAATTTAATGGGATCCGCAGAGAACATGTCTTCATCCATAGGGTTCCAAGTACCCCGATCAATCGAAAGCTCGATTCTCTCTGAACTAGTCATTTTCAAATAATGTCCACATTCTCCACAAACATTCATTTCGGTTTTCTTATATATTAATTCATAACAATTGTCGCATTGAATCCACAAGTGAGTAGAGTTTTTAGTTAAATATAAATTCTTATAACTCATTAAATTACTACGATTCATATTAGTTCTTATCTTGTAATTTTTGCTTTCACGAATCTTCCCACTTTCACTACAAATGAAATTATAAATGTAACTTTCATTGGAATTTTTACTATCGCCTAAAAAGTTACTATCAATACAGATGTGAGAACGAAAATAAGAGTCAATGCTACTATTAATGTAATTATTATAATTAGATTTAGTATCCTTAATGTAAGGATCGTAGTGCAGATCGTTGTCACTTTTAGATCTATTATTCAGATAACTAGAACTACAACAACTATAAAAAAAAATTTCTAGGTCACTCAAATCATAGTCAACCTCAAATTTTTTCTTTTTTATATCAAAATATATCGCATAACTATTCTTATTACTATCCCTA